GGCTATAAAAATAGACCCGTTTCTGAAGAGTCTTATCTAATAAATATCAATGAAAATCAAGACAATTCAAGATTCCAAATTTTGGATAAAAAAACTGAAAATAAAGACCCTTTTTTCTTTGACAAACCCCTTGTAACTCTTCTTTTCGATTCGAAGCGATGGAATCGCCCATTTCGCTACATAAAAAACAATCAATTTGACAGGGCTGTCAGAAATGAAATGTCACAATATTTTTTTGACATATGTCAAAGTGATGGAAAAGAAAGAATCTCTTTGACATATCCTCCTAGTTTATCGATTTTTTTGGAAATGATAAAAAGAAGGATATCCCCGCCTCCACTCGAAAAATTTTCATCTAATGAACTCTACAACCCTTGGGTTTATACCAACAAACAAAAAGGAAAAAGTTTCAACAACGAGTTTCTAAATAGAATTAAAGCTCTAGACAAAGAAGATATTTCTTTGAATATACTCGAAACAAGGACTCGATTGTGTAATGACGATTCTACAAAAGAATACTTATCAAAAAGGTATGATCCTTTCCTGAACGGATCATATCGGAAAACAATCTACAAAAATCTTTCACCTTCAACCCTAAAAAAAACTTTGATAGAAAATTTCATAGATAAATTTGGGATAAATCGCATTCATGGTATACTTCTTCCAGATACTGATTACCAAGAATTTGAACAGAAAATAAATAGATTGGATAAAAAACCATTATCAATAATTTTTGTTAATTTTTTAACTTTCATCAGTAAATTTGTTAGAGAATCAGGATCCACCAATCTAAATCCGAAGGGTCCTTCTTTATTTTCAGAAGGAAGAATAAATTTCGAAAAAGGAACAAAATATTTTAAATATTTATTAACTAAAATTGTAACCGATGGTAATGGTCAAAAAATGAACAGAAAATCGATTAAAATAAAAGAAATCAGGAAAAAAATCCCTCGATGGTCATACAAATTAATCACCGATTTAGAACAACAATCGGGAGAATATCAAGAAGACGTACCAGTAGATCATCAAATTCGTTCAAGAAAAGGCAAGCGTGTAGTAATTTTTACTGCTAACAAGGAAAATACTGATCCTAATAGTACGGATACTAATATGCGCGATCAAATAGACGAAGTGGCTTTGATACGTTATTCACAACAATCAGACTTTCGGCGCGGTATAATCAAAGGTTCTATGCGAGCTCAAAGGCGTAAAATAGTTATTTTAAAATTGTTTCAAGCAAATGCACATTCCCCTCTTTTTTTGGAGAGACTACAAAAATCCCCTCTTTTTTCTTTTGATATCTCTGGGTTGATTAAACTAATTTTTAGAAATTGGGTGGGTAAAGGGGAAGCATTTAAAATTGTAGACTATACAAAAGAACAAACAAAAAGAGAAGAAAAAAAAGAGAAGAACAAAAGAAAGGAAAAAGCGCGCATAGAGATAGCAGAGGCCTGGGATAGCATTCCATTTGCGCAAGTAATAAGAGGTTGCATGCTACTAACTCAATCTATTTTTAGAAAATATATTCTATTACCTTCATTCATAATTGCGAAAAATATTGGACGTATATTCCTATTGCAACTTCCCGAATGGTCTGAGGATTTACAGGAATGGAATAAAGAGATCCATCTTAAATGTACCTATAACGGTGTTCCATTATCCGAAACAGAATTTCCGAAAAATTGGTTGACAGATGGTATTCAGATAAAAATCTTATTTCCTTTCTGTCTGAAACCTTGGCACAAATCGAAACTACGATCCTCTCAGAAAGATCTAATGAAAAAGAAAAAAGAAAAAGATGATTTTTGTTTTTTAACAGTTTGGGGAATGGAAGCCGAACTTCCTTTTGGTTCGCCCCGAAAACGACCTTCCTTTTTTAAACCCATTTTAAAGGAATTCGAAAAAAAAATTGGAAAATGGAAAAAGAAGTATTTTCGAGTTCTAACAGTTTTCAAAGGAAAAACAAAATTACTTCGAAAAGTTTCAAAAGAAACAAAAAAATGGGTTATCAAAAGTGTTATTTTTATAAAAATAATAATAAAAGAACTTTCAAAAGTAAATCCAATTCTATTATTTAGATTAAGAAAAGTAGAAGTATATGAATCGAGCGAAATTAAAGAAGAAAAAGATTCCATAATAAGCAATCAGATAATTCACGAATCATTTAGTCAAATTGCATCTCCGAGTTGGACAAATTCTTCATTGACAGAAAAAAAAATGAAGGATCTGACTGATAGAACAAGTACAATTCGAAATCAAATAGAAAGAATCACAAAAGAGAAAAAAAAAGTAACTCCAAGAATAAATAATCTTAGTCCTAACAAAACAAGTTATAGTGCTAAAAGATTCGAAAAGTGGCAAATATTAAAAAGAAGAAATGCTCGATTAATCTGTCAATTACCCCCTTTTTTTAAATTTTTCATTGAAAAAATATACACAGATATATTTTTATCTATCATTAATATTCCCAGAATAAATACAGAACTTTTTCTTGAATCAACAAAAAAAATTATTGATAAATCCATTTACAATAATGAAAGAAAACAAGAAAGAATTAATAAAAAAAAGAAAACTCCAATTCCGTTTTTTTCGACTATAAAAAAGCCACTTCATAATATTAGTAATATTAAAGCAAATTCACATATTTTTTATGACTTATCCTACGTGTCACAAGCATATGTATTTTACAAATTATCACAAATCCAAGTTAGTAACTCGTTACGATCTGTTGTTCAACATCAAGGAAGCCATTTTTTTCTTAAGCCTAAAATAAAGGATTCTTTTGAAACACAAGGAATGGTTCATTCAAAATCAGCAGATAAGAAACTTCCGAGTTATGAAATGAATCAATGGAAAAACTGGCTAAGAGGACATTATCAATACCATTTATCTCAGATCAGATGGTCTAGATTAATACCAGAAAAATGGCGAAATACAGTTCATCCGCGTCGTATAGCTAAAGAAAATTTTAGCAAATGGCATTCATATGAAAAAGACCAATTAATTAATTCCAAAAAACAAAAACAATTTGAAGTATATTCATTATCTAATCAAAAAGATAATTTTCTAAAATACTATAGATATGATCTTTTATCATATAAATTTCTTAATTATGAAAATAAAGCGGAATGCTTTTTTTATAGATCTACCTTTCAAGGAAATAAGAACCAAGAGATTTCTTATAACACGCCTAAAGAGACACTTTTTGATATGCTGAGGAATATCCCTATTAAAAATTATCTAGGAAAGGTCGATATTCTATATATGGAAAAACCGACCGATAGAAAATATTTTGATTGGAAAATTTTCAATTTTTATCTTAGACAAAAAGTCGATATTGAGGCCTGGATCATGATCGATACCAATAGGACTCAAAATACTCAAATTCGTACTAATAATTCTCAAATAATTTCTAAAAAAGATCTTTTTTATCTTATGATTCCAGAAATCAATCCACCAAACTCCCACAAAGGATTTTTTGATTGGATGGGAATGAATGAAAAAATACTAAAGCGTCCCATATCGAATCTGGAACTTTGGTTCTTCCCAGAATTTGTGTTACTTTATAAAGTATATAAAATGAAACCTTGGTTTATACCAAGCAAATTACTTCTTTTAAATAGAAGTGAAAATAGTAGTGAAAATAAAAAGATCAATGAAAAGGAAAAAGGAAGTTTTTTGATAGCCTCGAATAAAAAGCATCGAAATCAAGAACCCACAAGCCGAGGAGATCGTGGATCCGTTCTCTCACAACAAAAAGATATTGAAGAAAATTATACAAGATCAGACATGAAAAAAGGGAAAAAGAAAAAACAATACAAAAGCAACACGGAAGCAGAACTAGATTTCTTCCTGAAACGTTATTTGCTTTTTCAATTGAGATGGGACGAGACTTTGAATCAAAGAATGATCGATAATATCAAGGTATATTGTCTCCTGCTTAGACTGATAGATCCAAGAAAAATTACTATATCCTCGATTCAAAAGAGAGAAATGAGTTTGGATATAATGCTGATTCAGAAGAATTTAACTCTTTCAGAATTGATGAAGAAGGGGGTATTGATTCTAGAACCCATTCGTCTGTCTGGAAAAAAAGATGGGCAATTTATTATGTATCAAACCATAGGTATTTCGTTGGTTCATAAGAGTAAGCATCAAACTAATCAAAAATACCAAGAGCAAAGATATGTTTCTAAGAATAATTTGGATGAAACTATTTCACCACATCAAAGAATAACTGGAAATAGAGACAAAAATCATTTTGATTTACTTGTTCCTGAAAATATTTTATCGTTTAGACGTCGTAGAAAATTGAGAATTCTAATTTGTTTCAATTCAAAGAATAGAAATTCTATAGATGGAAATCCAGTATTTTGGAACGTAAAAAACAGCAGCCAAGTTTCACATGACAATAACCATCTTGATAGAGAGAAAAATCAATTAATGAAATTAAAGCTCTTTCTTTGGCCTAATTATCGATTAGAAGATTTAGCTTGTATGAATCGTTATTGGTTTGATACAAATAATGGCAGTCGTTTCAGTATGTTAAGGATACATCTGTATCCACGATTGAAAATTTGTGGATAATACACTTTTTCTATATATCCTATACCCTATATATAATATAGGGTATATGAAAGCAAACAAATACACAGATCACACGCCTTGTCTCACATTTCATTCTAGTATCCAATATGAAATGAATAATGTCTCAATTCGATCTCGAAATGAATCAACAGAACCTTCTTCATTTTAGGTCTAAATTCTTCGATGCGAAAATGTACCAATCTTTTTCTATCCCTATTTAAATCCAATTAGAAATTGGATTGATTGATTTGAATTCAGAAAATTAGGAGTTCATAAAGAAATTTGGATTAGATTATTGTATATACCACATTCAAATTAATGGCATTATTATTACTGATCGGTAAAATCCATATCTGTAAAAAGGGAAAGGGGCATTTTTTTATGGTAAAAAATTCATTCATTTCGGTTATTTCTCAAAAAGAAAACGAAGAAAACAGAGGGTCTGTTGAATTTCAAGTATTCAGTTTCACCGCTAAGATAAGGAGACTTACTTCACATTTGGAATTGCACAAAAAAGACTTTTCATCTCAGAGAGGTTTGCGAAAAATTTTGGGAAAACGTCAACGACTGCTGGCCTATTTTTCAAAAAGAAATAGAGGACGCTATAAAGAATTAATTGGTGAGTTGGATATTCGAGAGATAAAAACTCGTTAATTTGAAGCGTGATACCATTTGAGCTTAGTCGTTTAAATTTTGATGAACTTCTTTTTACTTTCAGCAATGCATGGAAGAATGACTCGGGAAAAACTTATGATTGCACCAACTACAAGAAAAGACCTCATGGTAGTCAATATGGGCCCTCACCACCCATCAATGCATGGTGTTCTTCGACTGATCGTTACTCTCGATGGTGAAGATGTTATTGACTGTGAACCAATATTGGGTTATTTACATAGAGGGATGGAGAAAATTGCGGAAAATCGAACAATTATACAATATTTGCCTTATGTAACACGTTGGGATTATTTAGCTACTATGTTCACAGAAGCAATAACCGTAAACGGACCCGAACAGCTAGGCAATATTCAAGTACCTAAAAGGGCTAGCTATATCAGAGCTATTATGTTGGAGTTGAGTCGTATCGCTTCCCATTTGTTATGGCTTGGCCCTTTTATGGCAGATATTGGGGCACAGACCCCTTTCTTCTATATTTTTCGAGAACGAGAATTAATATATGACCTATTCGAAGCTGCTACCGGTATGCGCATGATGCATAATTATTTTCGTATCGGAGGAGTCGCTGCTGATCTACCTCATGGCTGGATAGATAAATGTTTGGATTTTTGCGATTATTTTTTAACCGGGGTTGCTGAATATCAAAAGCTTATTACACGGAATCCTATTTTTTTAGAACGAGTTGAAGGCGTAGGCATTATTGGCGGAGAAGAAGCACTAAATTGGGGTTTATCAGGGCCAATGCTACGAGCTTCCGGAATACAATGGGATCTCCGTAAAGTTGATCATTATGAGTGTTACGACGAATTTGATTGGGAGATTCAATGGCAAAAAGAAGGGGATTCATTAGCTCGGTATTTAGTACGAATCAGTGAAATGACAGAATCCATAAAAATTATTCAACAGGCTCTGGAAGGAATTCCAGGGGGGCCCTATGAGAATTTAGAAAGCCGACGCTTTGATAGAATAAAAGACCCCGAATGGAATGATTTTGAATATCGATTTATTAGTAAAAAACCTTCTCCAACTTTTGAATTGTCCAAGCAAGAACTTTATGTAAGAGTCGAAGCACCAAAAGGAGAATTGGGAATTTTTATGATAGGAGATCAAAGTGTTTTTCCTTGGAGATGGAAAATTCGACCGCCAGGTTTTATCAACTTGCAAATTCTTCCGCAGTTAGTTAAAAGAATGAAATTGGCTGATATTATGACGATACTAGGTAGCATAGATATCATTATGGGAGAAGTTGATCGTTGAAATGATAATTGATACAACAGAAATACAAGCTATCAATTCTTTTTCCAGATTGGAATCCTTAAAAGAGGTCTATGGGATCATATGGATGCTTGTCCCTATTTTCATTCTTGTATTAGGAATCACACTAGGTGTACTAGTAATTGTTTGGTTAGAAAGAGAAATATCT